AATCCAATATCCAATTTTTCAATTTCTAATTGACTCTTGGATACAAATCACGAGAATGTATATTCTTCCTCGAATTTTTCATTGAGAGGTAAAGGCTTAAATCCTTTTTACGAGATAAAGTTTTTGATCGGAATGGGATATTAATCAAACCGAGGGACCCTTTAACTATTAAGGGATTAATAGAACGAATCACACTTTTACCACTAAACTATACCCGCTACAATGGGATTATTGTATATAAATCGACTTTTTGTCGAACAAGAGATTTTGTCGTAATCAAAAAAAAAAGATAGGATCAAAAAAGAATCATGCAAATTAGAGCGTTAACGAGAGGACTTAATGAGATTAGGAAAGGAGAACTCATTTAAATAAGTAAATACCAAGTCTTTTGCTGGAGTTTTTTGACGGATACAGGTTGACAAAACTATTTAAGCCGTAACATAAAAATGCATTGTTCAAAAATTCATAGTTCCCTTGTTTTCTTATCTTATTTTTTTTTTTTTTTACGTTTACTTTACTTATTTTTTACTGAAAAAAAAAGGAATATAATAAAATTAAAGTAAATAAAAAATAAAGCTAAGAAATTTAGATAGGAACTGACATCTTGATTCTATATCAAAGGAATTGAGATAGTACTTCTTATGATTGTTTCAATATCAACAATAAGCATTTGTGTTTTCGAATTAAATAAATCATTTTAATTTGCTTCGTTGGAACAAAAGAGGCCCGGCTCAGCTAGGTACTGACCAGGCCAAGCCGTGTAAAGAAAAGGTTTCTTTGGACAAAATCAAAGAGGGCTTTTTTTATTTTATTTAGTTATAAATATTATTTATAAAAATAAAAATAAACTAAAAAAAAAAAAAGACTTTTTTCAAGCCTTATTTTGACTTATGTAACATAATAATTATCCTTTTTCAATTGGGGGAGAGATGGCTGAGTGGACTAAAGCGTCGGATTGCTAATCCGTTGTACGAGTTTTTCGTACCGAGGGTTCGAATCCCTCTCTTTCCGTTTTCGTCGATAACTTTCTTTTTCTTTTTATTTCCTTTCAAATTTTGAATTTTTCGCGATTTTTTTTTTTTTTTTAAGTTATTTTATTTAATAGTTCAAATTAATAGTTAAAAATGTGAAATAGATAAAATCCTACTAAGAACATTTCAAAATCGAGTAAGAAGAACAAAAAACCTTATCTTAATTTAGTTTTTATTCTTCACGCCCAGGATTACGTCCTGGATCATTAGATAGGAATCCGAAGATGAATAGAGAGACAAAGAATATCACTACCGTGTAAACAAATAGTTTTAGAGTAAGCATTACACAATCTCCAAGATTATTTTTTTAGGAAAAAAGAGAATAGATTTTCCATTTGTATATTTGTATTTTATACCGCATACCCTACTATGTTTATGTTTATTTTATATTTTTATTTTGACACTAAGAAATAAACTAAAGTTCTTTTGATTTGAGATTAGAAAAGAATTTTCAAAAAAAAAAATTCATTTTTAATTTAATATAAAGTTGTATTTTTTCATTACCAAAAATTTTCTTTCATACCCCAAATTGGGGAAGACTCCAAGAGGTCTTGCAATGGAAAAAGGTCAGAATAAGGAAATGAAACGTGGTGATCCCGACTTATTATGGCTATACCCTAATTTCAATATTTGAATCGAGGGTTCACATACTGTAAGACTTATCTGATCTTATCAATTGGTAAATTTTTTTTTCGAATAAATCATGAATTTGTCTAGGACAGTATTAAAAATCTCATCGAAAACTTACAGCAGCTTGCCAAACAAAAGCTAAGAGAAAAAATAGCACAGGTATTACTGGCATAACATCTACGATTGGATTTAAAAAAGCGTAGGCCTCGGGCAATTTGGCGACGAAAAAACTACTTGAATAAAGGACAGAATTAAGACAGATACAAATCAAACTAAATATATTAAGCATAAAAAACATTTTGTTCTTGAGGATAATTGTATTTATTTTGATTGAGTTATTAATAAGTTGAGTTATTGATATAAGGGAAAATGAATAAAAATAAATTAGATAGACCAAAAAAACTTCTTTGATTTGAACTCGCCCAATCAAAACTCCTTCAACTTCAACTCTCAAATCAAAAGTGAATAGAATAAATCATACTTTCATACAATATTTTAATTGAATTAGATGTAATGATCAATAAATTCATCAGTTTAATTCTATATTTACACATATCAAAATTCTATCAATAATCTAATTTTTTTTATAGATATTTATACTGAAGTTGACGAACAACCAATAACAATATTAGTGTTTATTAGTGTCAAATATAAATGGGGCGTGGCCAAGTGGTAAGGCAACGGGTTTTGGTCCCGCTATTCGGAGGTTCGAATCCTTCCGTCCCAGAACATATCCGTCCACACATCCAAAACAGTATAATAGTATCATATACTTAACCCATATAAATCATAGAATATATATGATATATATTATATCAGAATAAAGGTTACTTTTTTGAACAACCTTCTGTATATGTATAATATTGAAAAAATTGAATTCTTATTCTTAATGAATCTTCTCTGAATCATATCTTTTTCACAAGTTTAATGAGTTCAAATAACACGCAGATGTAATAGAATCTATTTGTGATCTATAAATGTTAAATATTGAACATAGAATAGCTATAATTTCTTTCAGTAACAGTAGTTTAGTCTATCTGACACATACAGATATCCCATAGTTTTTTATTTCAATTCTTTTTTTTCATACTCATTGAAAAAAAATAACAACCTAAATCTTCCTTTACATCATTCTTTATCCACTATTTCATTAAAAAAAAATTGTATTTTTTTTTATCTATTTTTTTAATCATTGATGGTTTAATACAAATCTGGATTTATCTCTCTCGTATGATGATAAAATGCAATGTGGTCTTACTATAAAATTTTATTCAAATAATGATAAAAATTTCAATCAATTAAATTGATGATTTCTTAGGAGTTCTTAGTACTCGAAGAAGTGTGAAATTGGTGAATTTATCCTATCACTAGCAGGTTACTTGAAGATGCAGATTCAAAAAGAACTTATTTATTTGAATTTTATTTTTATTTCTAAATTTCTATTATTTAGTTTATAGTTTATTTTCTAATATTATAGATTTATATATTTTAATATTTAGAAATAAATTTTAATACTTATAAATATTTAGAAATATATGTATATATGTCTCTGGGGTTAAATTGAATTTTTGCTTAGACTTCTTCAGAAACTCTATTTCATATAGAAGGAAAAGATAAAGTATAGATTACTAGGGATCGATCGAACCAATGACTATTCATAATTCCATAATGGAATTAATTACATACTGGTTCCAAACTAAAGGAATGTTATGGTAAAACTTCGTTTAAAACGATGTGGTAGAAGGCAACGTGCGACTTGAAGGACACGATCCGCTGTGGATTCTTACATCCACCATTTTATATTATATAGGAATTATATAGGAATGAAAGTGCTTTTGGCTCGACATCGTTTGTTCACTATAACTCTCATTTTTTTTTGGGGGGGTTGTGATATAAACCGTATCATATCGTACATGATGGAGCTCGAGCAGAACATATTGATTCGTTTTTCGGAGGCAAGAATCTAGGGTTAGTATCAATTAATAAATTCAGACAACTTTGTAAGTCTATTTTTGATATAGAAATCTAAAGGATCCAATTCAAGCAAGTTTCAAATTCAAAAGTAAAATTTTTTGGAATTGGTAAAACCCTTTCGCTCAAATCAAAAGTGTATTATACAGGAATCAACCATTCGTATGATTCTTTGATAGAAAGAAATCACAAAAAATGGTATGTTGCTGCCATTTTGAAACGATTAAAGATCACCGAAGTAATGTCTAAACCCAATGATTCAAGGCAAAGATAAAGGATCCTAGAACAAGGAAATACCGTTTTCAAGTGTCTCAACAACTAGAACTAGATTAAGATGAAGAATCAAAATAAATTCGAAAGGAGACATATACATATAAAAAAGGGATTAGAGACCGCTCAATAAATGAAATGTTTAAAAGGTTTTCTTTGCGAGTTATACAACTTGAGTTATGAGAGTGCAAATTCCAAATACGAAGAATTTTTTTTTTGTTGGGGAAAGAAAAAGAATAAGAAACAAAAACAAGTATTTAAATCATATGATAAAGAAAGAGACTTCTTGGTCTAATTGATTTGATGGTTTTATGGATCTATTTGACATTATAATTCTATACATAAATATAACTTGAATTTTCTTGAGCCGTACGAGGAGAAAACTTCTTATACGTTTCTCGGGGGGGTCTCTACATCTATCCCAATGAGCTATTTATCGAATTGTTGCAATTGATGTTCGATCCCGAAGAGAAGGAAGAGCTCTTCGGAAAGTGGGTTTTTATGATCCGATAAAGAATCAAACCTATTTAAACGTTCCTGTTATTCTATATTTCCTTGAAAAAGGCGCTCAGCCTACAGGAACTGTTCATGATATTTCAAAGAAGGCGGGGGTTTTTATGGAACTTCGCCTTAATCACCAAACAAAATTCAATTAATGAAATATATATATATAAATTAAAGAAGGTAAGGTGTGAATAATTTGTATAGAGTTTTGTATAATCTTTTCTTTGCTATTTTTTCTCCTTTTCAATTTATATCATATTTAATATATTTTTGCTACTATAGAATGTCGTCTTTTATAACGATAAAATTTTTTTTTATTGATGTAATAGATAGAAAAATATCGAGAGAATAAACAGTCTTAAATTTTTGATATTATTGTCATGTCAATGGGTGTTTTTCATTTTTCATTGGAATTCGATGAACAAAAAAAAAAGGTTAAGCTTGCTTTTTTTACTTTTACTTAATATTGATACTTATATTGATTGATATTAATTCAATAAACCCGGGATTTTTAGACTTCTTTTTTAATTTATTCATACGTCTACACTTTTTTGTATATATGTCGATTATATATGTAGTGCCAATCCAACATAAATTCTTAGTTTTTTTTTTCATTTTTTAATAAATTGAAAAATTTAATTAAATGAAAATTGAAATAATAATTTCAATTTAGAATCTTTTTTTCTATTTCTCCATTGTATTCTTTTCTCAACATTTATATTGACAACAGTGTATCAAATAAATATAATCCGATCATGAATAAATGAATCTATTTATCTCCGCCCCATAGATTTGATTTTATTTCATTCAAATAAAGGGTTCATTTGATTTGGTGTGATACAAGAAGTCTTTTTTTTTTTTTTTTATTAAAATAATAAATAATTAAAATAGAATATTATAATTCTATTTAAAGTATAATAAGATATTAAAGTAGAATAATGGATAACATAAGAGACAAGAGTTGGTCTACAAATATTTTTATTTTCGTCGGATCTGTTCATTTTTCTTATGTTCATAATTGATTATGAATTTTTAGATTTTTGTTTTGCCTTTTTAAAATTTAAATGTTTTGATTTAGCCGTACTATTCAACCTCTTTATTTATTGGGATTCCGATTGTATCTATACATTCTAATTATTTTATTTTAGTTCGGGTTGCTAACTCAACGGTAGAGTACTCGGCTTTTAAGTGCGGCTAGCATCTTTTACACATTTGTATGAAGCAACGGATTCGTCTATACCATCGGTAGAGTTTGTAAGACCGCGACTGATCCTGAAAGGAATGAATGGAAAAAGCAGCATGTCGTATCAATAGAGAATTCTAAAAATATTTCATTCTTACCGTATAGGTCCAAAACCTTGTGTAAATTGTTTGAATTCTTGGCGCAGAACAAAATCCATTTAAAAAGCAAAGAAATAAAAACTAAATTTAAAGTTGTGTCGAGTAAATAAATGGATAGAGCCTTACTATACGATAGGTTCCAATTATAGGGAAACAAAAAGTAACGAGCTCCTGTTCTTAATTTTTGAATAATTACCCGATCTAATTAAACGTTAAAAATAGATTAGTGCTTGACGCGGGAAAGGCTTTTCCCATGAGTGTATTATCAATCAATGTTTTATGAATCCTAACTATTAGCTATCTCCATTTCCATTATGTGGTGGAGATAAATGTGTAGAAGAAGGCAGTATATTGATAAAGAGATTTTTTTTTTCAAAATCAAAAGAGCGATTGGATTGCAAAAATAAAGGATTTCTAAACATTTTTTTATCCTAGAATGAACCTAAACCAATTAGGTGCAAAAAGAGAGGATAGAGAGTCCGTTGATGAGTCTTACCTTTTTCGAGGTATCGATCTTTTTTCTTAATATCATACCTTGTTTTAACTGTATCGTACTATGTATCATTTGATAACCCAATAAAGCCCATCCTATTTTCGGTTCAAATCTAATCTTAAATGGCGGAATTTCAAGGATATTTAGAACTAGATAGATCTTGGAAACATGACCTCCTATACCCACTTATCTTTCGGGAGTATATTTATGTATTTGCTCATGATCTTGGTTTAAATAGATCGAATTTGTTGGAAAATGTAGGTTATGACAATAAATCTAGTTTACTAATTGTAAAACGTTTAATTTCTCGAATGTATCAACAGAATCATTTTATTATTTCCGCTAACGATTCGAACCAAAATCAACTTTTTGGGTACAATAAGAATTTGTATTCTCAAATGATATCAGAGGGATTTGCAGTCATTGTGGAAATTCCATTTTCCCTACGATTAGTATCTTCCTTAAAGGGGACAGAAATCGTAAAATATTATAATTTACGATCAATTCATTCAATATTTCCTTTTTTAGAGGACAAATTCTCACAGTTAAATTATGTATCAGATGTATTAATACCCTACCCGATTCATCTGGAAATCTTAGTTCAAACCCTTCGCTACTGGGTAAAAGATGCCTCCTCTTTGCATTTATTACGGTTTTTTCTTCACGACTATTATAATTGGAATACTCTTATTATTCCAAATAAATATATTTCTATTTTTTCAAAAAGTAATCCAAGATTATTCTTGTTCCTATATAATTCTCATGTTTGCGAATACGAATCCATCTTACTCTTTCTACGTAACCAATCTTCTCATTTACGATTAACATCTTCTGGGGGTTTTTTTGAGCGAATATATTTCTATGGAAAAATAAAACATCCCGTAGAAGAAGTCTTTGCTAATGATTCTCCGACTAGCTTATGGTTCCTCGAGGATCTCTTCATGCATTATGTTAGATATCAAGGAAAATCAATTCTGGCTTCAAAGGATACGCCTCTTTTCATGAATAAATGGAAATATTACCTTGTCCTTTTATGGCAATGTCATTTTTATGTGTGGTCTCAACCAGGAAGGATGTATATAAACCAATTATGCAAACATTCCTTCAGCTTTTTGGGCTATCTTTCAAGTATGCAAATAAATCTTTCAGTAGTACGGAGTCAAATGCTAGAAAATTCGTTTCTAATGGATAATGCTATGAAGAAGATTGATACATTAGTTCCAATTAGTCTTCTGATTGGATCGTTGGATAAAATGAAAT